TGATTGTTCTCTAAATAGAACGTTTCTTCTTCTACATGTAGAAAAGGAATAAATAAATTAATCAAATTCCGGGAGGCTTCATGAAGTGCTTCCTTAGGAGTTAAACTTCCATTTGTCCATATTTCTAGAAAAAGAATCTCTTGTTTTTCATTCCCATTCCCATAAGAATGAATACTATGATTCGCATTTTGAACAGGCATGAATACAGCATCTATAGGATAACTTCGGTCTTCAAAGTTATTTGACATTTTTAGACTATATCCGCGATTCCTCTCGATTTTTAATTCAATACACAAATCTATTGGTTCCGTTAAGGTAGCTATATGCTGTGTATTATCAATGATTTCCACAGAGGGCGGTAAAATTATGTCTCGAGCAGTTATATATCCGGGACCTTGGACACAAATAAGCGCGTTGCGCGTTCCATATAGATTACTTCTTAATACAATCTCGTTCAAATTCATTAAAATTTCATGTAATGATTCTTGAATACCTACTATGTTAGAATAGTCATGTGGTATGTTCTCAGATTTTGCACGTGTAATACATGTTCCTTCTATTTCGCCAAGTAAAGCTCTTCGCATCGCAATGCCTATTGTGTCGGCTTGACCTTTCATAAGTGGAGACAGAATAAAGCGTCCATAATAAAGACGCTTACTATCTCTTCTTGATTCAACACACTTCCACTGCAGTGTCCGAGTAGATACTTTGACTTTCTCTCGAACCATAGTAATTTTATTTGATCAGATCATTGAATCATTTATTTCTCTTGAAACCCTTTCAGCCTTTATTTAGTTCTATACACGTCTTTTTTTAGGGGGTCTACAACCATTATGTGGCATAGGGGTTACATCTCGTACGAAACTTAAAAGTATACCGCTTCTACGAATAGCTCGTAATGCTGCATCTCTTCCCAGTCCAGGGCCTTTTATCCTTACTTCAGCTCGTTGCATACCTTGATCTACTACTGCTCGAATAGCATTTCCTGCTGCGGTTTGAGCAGCAAAAGGTGTTCCTCTTCTTGTACCCCTGAATCCACAAGTACCCGCGGAGGACCAAGAAATCACCCGACCCCGTACATCTGTAACGGTCACAATGGTATTGTTGAAACTTGCTTGAACATGAATAACTCCCTTTGGTATTCTACGTACATTTTTACGTGAACCACTACGTGTATTTTTACGTGAACCAATTCTTAATATAGGTTTTGCCATATTTTTTCATTTCACAAGAAATATATGGATATATCCATTTCATGCCAAAACAGACCTTTTTTTTGCTAGCTCCTTGGACGTGCCCTTTCCTTTATTTCCTTTAGTAAGATTATCCTTGTCTTTGTTTATGCCTCGGGTTGGAACAAATTACTATAATTCGTCCCCTCCTACGGATTAGCCGACACTTTTCACAAATTTTACGAACGGAAGCCCTTATTTTCATAGTTGTTATTCCTTAATTCTCTGAATATACTTATTGTTGGACGAAAAAAAGGTTTCTTGATATTTTTGAATCTTGAATTGTATGCTCGTGAAAGGAATGTTGAATTTGAAAAAAAAAAACCACTTACTCATTTGAATCCTTGTTATGGAGTCTAGAAAGTGTCTGCCCCCCGATTAACTTATACCTAAGAACTTACTAAAATTTTTACCCTTTTCTCCTATAGGTATACCTATACAAAAATATGTCGAATCCTTTCATAAGCATGACCTAATCTTTAGTATCTAAACAAAATCGAACCATGCCGTTCGTAAGTGCTTCATAAAGAAAACTTTCATTAATTCATTTTTTTTCTTTAATTTCATTTGGGGGAAAACATTCTAAACTTTTTTATTTTTAGCAGGGGTGGTATTACACAACCCTTTTTTTTTCACAAATGGTAAGTTCCGGATATCCAATTTTTATATTAGAAGGATTACCATATATAACACAAAATTTCTCCGCCGATTCTTTTTAGTCGAGCTTCTCGGTCTGTCATTATACCTTGAGAAGTCGAAAGGATTACAATTCCTATTCCGCCTAAAATTCGTGGAATTCGTTGAGAGTTAGAATAGATTCGTAGACCCGGTCGGCTTATTCTCTTTAAATTTAAAATCGTTTTATAGGATTCTTTCTTATTTCGTCTATGTCTTAGGGTTAAAATCAAAAAATATTGATTGTTTTCGCGATGTTTCCTTACGTTTTCGATAAAACCCTCTCGTAAAAGTATTTTAACAATGCTTTCGGTGATGTTAGTCGATCCTATCCGAACCGTTCCTTTTCTATTCATGTCAGCATTTCGTATAGAGGTTATTATATCAGCAATAGTGTCTTTCCCCATGATAAGTTAAAATTCCTTATTGTTCTATAATTTTGATATAATCAACATGTTCTTTTTCTTTTATTTATATATAGATAGAGACGAATTATATATTAATATATGAATTCAATTATTAATATATAAAATTATTAAGGGTATATGCGTGATACACAATCTATTAATTAATTTTATTTCAATACCATTTTTTTAATCCTATCTTTTTTTAATCCTATCTTATACTAACTATCGATATTTAGGTCTTATAATACCTCAGGAGCTAATGAAACTATTTTAGTAAAGTTTAATTGTCTCAATTCCCGTGGGATCGCCCCAAAAACGCGAGTTCCTTTTGGATTTCCTTCTTGATCAATGACAACTGCGGCATTGTCATCATATCGTATTATCGTCCCATTGTTACGTTTGAGTTCTTTACAAGTACGTACAATTACAGCTCTGATCACTTCTGATCTTTCTAGCGGAGTATTTGGGATTGCTTCCTTGATTACAGCAACAATAACGTCACCAATATGAGCATAGCGGCGATTACTAGCTCCTATTATTCGAATACACATCAATTCTCGAGCCCCGCTGTTGTCTGCTACATTCAAATAGGTTTGTGGTTGAATCATATTTTTGTATCTCTTCTTTTAATGCAAAGGACGAAGTAAAAAAATATTGTTTGTCAAAAAAATAAAATTTATAATCTTTTTATCCTTAAATGTTATTTAGCTTTTTGATCCTATATTCCTATTCAGAAATAATGAATTGGGTTTTTATAGGCATTTTTGATGCCGCTATTGAAATAGCTTTTCTGGCTATATTTTCGGGTACACCACCCATTTCATAAAGGATTTTACCTGGTTTAACCACAGCTACCCAGTACTCTGGGGATCCTTTCCCAGAACCCATACGCGTTTCCGCGGGTCTTACTGTAACCGGCTTGTCTGGAAATATACGTACCCAAATTTTTCCACCACGTCGTACATTTCGTGTCATTGCTCGTCGCCCTGCTTCTATTTGTCTAGATGTGATCCAAGCGGGTTCAAGTGTTTGAAGAGCATATCTGCCAAAACAAATACGATTTCCACGAGAGGAAATTCCTTTTAGTCTTCCTCGATGTTGTTTACGAAATCTGGTTCTTTTTGGGTTATAGTTGATGGGTTTTTTCTAAATTAGAAATTCCATCTCTACTACAGAACTGGACGTGAGAGTTTCGTCTCATCCAGCTCCTCGCGAATAAAAGGACTAATTAAGATATAGATGGAGTTAATGATTAATCCTATTAATCATGGTATTTTTTGAAATTTCATCTTATCTCTTCTAAATTTGTGTATGTCTTTTTCAAAATAGAATCAAAGATGAATTTTATTTCTATTTATTTAAAAATAACGTAATATCATCATTACAAATGTAGTTTTTGTTAGAGTTAGAATATTCTAACAAATCCTTATTTTTTTTATCTTTTTCATTGTTTTTTTCGTCTTTTATTACTTTTTTTATTTGAAAAAAAAAAGTAATTTTTCGCCGGCGAATATTTACTCTTTCAATATCTATTTAAGTTTGCTGTTTATCCTCCGAGGTCTCAGAATCAAAATCAGAATCAGAATAGATAATAAAGTTTATGGTTTATTCCGCCATCCTGTCCAATGAATTACTAAGATTTGTTTTTCACTAGAATCCTATATATTCATGGGTTCCGTCGTTCCCATCGCTTCTTGATTAATCATTAGGCCTGAATTCTACAATGGAGCTTTTACATGAAATTTTTAATTTCATTTTTTTATTTGTTTTTGAGTCAATTTTCTCAGTTTTTATTGGCTCAAGGCTCTTAATTTTGTGTTTTCGGAACAGATTTATCTAATTATTATGAATGAATCTGTATTCATGCTTTATTACATTGCTTTTCTTACAGTGACCTCATAGATTTTCCAAATTGGAATCATATATCATTAATATTCCATTTTTTCTCTCTTTCTTTCATCCTTCCATTTATCCGCATACTTTTCGATTGCCTTTCATAACTTAAATAATAATCTTTCTTTTTTTTTTAAGTCAGTTGCTACAATGATATGATCAGCCTATCATATCTTGACTGATTTTTTTGGATCCAGATAATGCGAAGCAATGAGTTGCTTAGGTTATTTATTAATGCTATAGTTATTAGTTGCTCTTATTAGGTAAGTTATTTTTTTTTATCATAATCTAATCGAATCCTAAACCAACGAGTCACACACTAAGCATAGCAATTATATCAAAGGAGTTTTGATGGAAATTTTTATTCAACCTTATAGAATTGCTTATTTTTTTCTTAAACATAAAAAAGAAGACTGCAATTTTGTATTACTGTATAGTGTTATACTACATAGTTTTCGTTTTTTATCGTTGGATAAAATGTAAAGACAAATACCGTTTTTTTATTCTTCGTCTACGAATATCCAAATTTTGATTCCTAAAACCCCATAAATAGTTCGAACTGTATAGGAACAATAATCAATTTTAGCTTCAATTGTTTGTAAAGGAACTCTGCCTTCTCTGATCCATTCAACACGTGCAATTTCTTTTCCGTCGATACGTCCTGCAATTTGTACTTGAATTCCTTTTGTATTCGCCTGTTCAGTTAATTCAATAGCTTTTTTCATTGCTTTTCGAAAAGAAACGCGATTTTTTAATTGGCCAGCTATAAATTCTGCAAGAATATTAGGATGCC